CGGGAGATTCGATTAACCGAGATTCCGAAGCTGAAATTTCTCCTCGACCATCAATAGGTTTAGCTAGGGCATTTACAACACGACCCAAATAACCCTCACTTACTGGTATCTGAGCAATTCTTCCTGTTGCTTTTACCGAACTTCCCTCTTGTATCAGCAAACCATCACCCATTAATACAACACCAACATTTTTGGATTCCAAATTCAAAGCAATGCCTACAGTACCCTCTTCAAATTCGACTAATTCACCTGCCATTACTTCATCAAGACCATAAATACGAGCAATGCCGTCGCCTACTTGAAGTACAGTACCCGTATTTACAATTTTTACTTCGGTATTATATTGCTCAATACGTTCACGGATAATTTTACTAATTTCATCTGCACGAATGGTTACCATGAATATTTCTTAATTTGAATTTGATTCTTTTTCGAAGGAAAAAAAAAAAATAATGCCTATACTCTATATTCTAGTAGTCTAGTAGAACGACTAATCAGTTATTTTTTTCTTTCATCGCCCCAAACATATCAATATTAGCACCAATCGTACGTAAATGTAACTCGTTGTTTAAGCAACTATTCAGAGTTCCCAGAGCTCCTTGTAATGCTTGTTGTAAAACCCTCTGTTGCACTTGATTAATCGCCCTTTGTTGTTCAAAATGAATCGTTTCATTTTTGTAATTTTCGAATTGTTCCAAAGTTGTATAAATTGAATTAATTAAATTCAATTTTTCTCGTTCTATCTCGGAATAACCATTCACTCGAAACCGATCCGCTTCCGTTTCTACTTTCTTTAAGCGGGCCCGGGCTTTCTCCAGCTGTTCAACGGCTGCTTCCCGTAGTTCTTCTGAATTTCGAATAGTTCTCAAGATTCTCTGTTTTCGATTATCTAATAAATCACTTAATGAAAGTAGATTCTCTTTCCATTTATTTTAAAATGTCTATGATCTCTTCCCGAACCAAACATGAATCTTTCAATTCATTTGGCTCTCACACTCAATTCCTTATAGGAAATTTCCCTATCTTTATTATCGAATGAGCCTATCCTCTTTTCTCTATTTCTAAAAATCTTGAAAATGATTACCAATACAAGATTCAAATATTTGGAGGACTCTTCTGACCAAACAAATAATTGTCAGCAAAGTTGTTTTTTTTTATTCAAATCCAAAGAATTCTGATTAATTTATACGTAGGTCATCAATTCCGCATTGTATAAAAGGAGGCGTTAAACAAAACACCTGTTTTTCCTATTTTTCATCGTAAAGAGAATTCAAGTCATTTTATCGACATGAGTGTTCTATATCGAAAAAATTCCAATTTCCGTATTAACATAGTGGTAGAAAGAATACTACATTGCGTCTAAACTTCAAACTGGTTAGCTTTAACCATGGTAATGCTCCAAAATTCTTGGTTGATAGAGAATCAAAGTAGATTTACCAATGAATCGCGAAATGCTATGGTTCTTAACTATTTTTTTGTTTATTTAGTAAGAAGTCATTCGCCGGATCATGCACGTTTTTCTAGTTATAACGAAAAAAGTGCAGTTGGTTGGATCCAATCTATTCTTTGAAATAAACAACTCGCACACACTCCCTTTCCAAAAAAAATTAATACACCTAGCACTACACTTAGATTTATTAGATTTGTTGCTAAAATATCGGTATCAAACCCGAAACTTCCGGCGGATGGCCAGTAAATGAAGCAAAGAAAAGAATCGGTTATATTTTTCATATGATGGCATCTCCTCTTATGGATAGACTAATTTTGTTTCTACGATTCCCAGTTTTTTGATTTTTTTATTCGTTTTTTTATATTAAATTAAAAATTAAAGTTTATTCTTATTCTATAATATTTTCATTTCTTACTAATAATTAATATGAATTACTAGTTAAGAATATGAATATAATAAGAATTTTATTCTATCTATTAGAGAATATAGAATATATTTATTAATAAATATATTCTATATTTTGAATTGGTTAGTCAATTGAAAGATTCCCCATAAGAATGATACCTCTTAGAAGTAGATACTAGTTCTTATGTCAATTGCAAAATATCTAGTTGTTTTCAATTCTAAATTAAAAAAGGGGGGGGGCACTCATTGGACTAAATAAACGGACGGAAGAAGGCGAATCAGTTTGTTAATCCGAATGAAGAATAAATTGTAGGAGTTAAATCGGAATATATATAGAATATATATATAAAAGCAATAGCTGCAATGAAAGTCCACGGAAAAAACAATATGTATTTTTATTTTTCTATTTTTTTAAAAGATTAAACAAAAGGATTGGCAAATAAAAGCGCTAATGCTACAACCAGCCCATAAATAGTTAAAGCTTCCATAAAAGCCAGACTAAGTAATAAAGTACCCCTTATTTTGTCCTCTGCTTCCGGTTGTCGCGCAATCCCTTCTACAGCTTGCCCTGCAGCTGTACCTTGACCAACTCCAGGTCCAATAGAAGCAAGTCCGACGGCCAACCCAGCAGCGATAACAGAAGCAGCAGAAATCAGTGGATCCATGATAAGTTTCTCCTATTCCAAATAAAATAAAGAAAATAAATAGTTAATAATATAATCAACCAAGAAATTATGACTTAATTATTTCATTCTTCATTTATCTAGTCGAAGTTTAATTCATGAATAATTTTTATTGAATTATCCAAATAACTTCGATATTCATTTTTTTTCGTTTCTACCCATGTAGTTTTTTGTGAATACATACTATTTTTGTTCTTATCTTAAATTTTGAACCATTCTTTTAATTCTTCGTTCTTTCTTTTTCTTTATTTCCATTTTTGAGTTATTCAATTCACAATTATAAGAGATGGAATGGAAGGACTCTTTTTTTTTTCGAATCCCCACCTAAATTCAGAGTAGTAGCAGGACAAATTTAGATAGATAGTAATCTATAACTAATGAATATCTACTATGACATATACATGTGTTTGTTCGATACCGTAAACCAATTAGTTATACCTTAGATTCAATAGGATTCGAGAATCATTCTTGGAAACCCCTAAAAAACTAAGAGTTGTCTTATAACGATTAGATTATATATACACTTAGTTCGACCCCCTCACCCTATTTTTTGTCCTTTCTTTTATTCATTATTATCCCATATGGATCGAATTAATCTAAATCAATTCGAAAGACCAAATTATTACTATGGAAATATTCGAATTTAAGTGATCTAAATGTGATTTTATATATATTTTTGATTTAGGAAAATCAAATAAACTTTGGTCAATCATTAAATGTGAATGAATGAAACGGAAATATTTTGTAGTTCGATATAACATCTTTTTTTTGAATCACATGTCGTAAACAACGTAGATATCATCCGAAATTATAGTTCCCAATTTAATATTTCTAATATTAATTAAATATAATATACTAATAATTAAATAAATTAAAACTAAATTAAATATAATATACTAATGAATTTTGACATCTAATAAGAATAATAATAATTTTAATTAATTAATATACTAATAAAAAGGTTGAATATGTTTCTAGTTCTAATTGAATGAACAAAATAATAAATAAAAATAATATTCATTGGAGTAAAATACAAATTGGTCAAAAAAAGACTATTTTTCGAAAAAATAGGAAAGAGATCTATCTAAAAGATCTTTTTCCTATTTTTTTTTTATTACCATTCCCCGGGAATGGTTTTTATTTATACTTACTTAGTATATTTTTGGGGGTGGGTTAGATAATCCCTTTGATTATTATTAAAAATTTTCAAAATTTCTTTCGATTTTTTTTTTTATTTATGTTTATTTTATTAAGTAGATTATCGTGAGCCACACATACTTTGTCGCAGGCTAAACTAAAAAAAAAGACTATTTTGATAACTAATCAATGATGTCCTTCCATGGATTCACCTATATAAGCCGCAGCTAAGGTAGCAAAAATAAGAGCTTGAATACCGCTTGTAAATAATCCCAGAAACATAACAGGTATAGGAACTACTAAAGGTACTAACGAAACAAGAACAACAACTACTAATTCATCAGCTAATATATTTCCGAAAAGTCGAAAACTAAGTGATAAGGGTTTTGTGAAATCTTCTAAGATGTTAATCGGTAAAAGGATTGGAGTTGGTTGGATGTATTTACCAAAATAAGCCAATCCTTTTTTTGAAATACCCGCATAGAAATAGGCTACTGACGTAAGTAAAGCTAATGCAACAGTAGTATTTATATCATTTGTGGGTGCAGCTAATTCTCCATGAGGTAACTTTATAATTTTCCAAGGCAAAAGAGCCCCTGACCAATTCGAAACAAAAATAAATAGAAACAAAGTTCCAATAAACGGAACCCACGGACCATATTCTTCTCCAATCTGAGTTTTGCTCACGTCTCGTATGAATTCAAGGACATATTCAAAGAAATTCTGACCGGACGTTGGAATAGTTTGCGGATTTCTAACAACTAGAATGGTTGAAATTAATAAGATAGCAATTACAACCCAAGAGGTAATAAGTACTTGAGCATGCACTTGAAAATCCCCTATTTGCCAATAGAAATGTTGACCTACTTCGACAGCAGATATATCATAGAATCTGTTTAATGTGTTGATGTAACATAATAGAACATTCATATTGCCCTGCCCTCTAAAAATATATATATAACTTGAAAGGGAATTATTTTGATTCAACCATTTCCTTATTTGACTTTCATTTCCTTTTCTATTTTGAATACCTACTAATCACAAAATATTTATTTTTGCACAATTTTGTAATGCTATAATAACCGATTCCATAAATCTATGACCGCCCAACCAAATCTAAAAATTGATTTATGTTATTATTAATCAAAAATTTCGTATATAGCTAGAACGACCCTCACAAATTGCAAAAACTAATTTGTTAAGAATTAATCGGATTGAAGCTATAGCATCATCATTAGCTGGAATCGAAATATCTGCTAGATCTGGGTCACAATTTGTATCGATTAAACAAATCGTTGGAATTCCCAAAGTGATACATTCTCGAAGAGCCGTATATTCTTCTTGCTGATCAACGATTATTACAATATCGGGTAACCCCGTCATATATTTTATGCCACCCAGATATCTTTCCAAATGAGATAATTGTCTCTTGAACATAGCGGCATCTCTTTTTGGAAGAGAGTTCAGTTTCCCGGTCTTTTGCTGCGTTCTCAAGTCCCTGAACTTACGAAGTCTCGTTTCTGTAGTATACCAATTCGTTAACATACCTCCGAGCCATTTTTTATTAACATAATGACATCGAGCTCTTATTGCAGCCCGTGTTACTGAATCGGCTGCTTTTTTTTTTGTACCAACAATTAAGAATTGTTTTCCTATGCTTGCTGCATCAAAAACCAAATCACAAGTTTCTGATAAAAAACGAGCAGTTCGAGTAAGATTTGTAATATGAATACCTTTACGCTTTCCCAATATAAAAGGTGCCATTCGAGGATTCCATTTCCGAGTATCATGGCCAAAATGAACTCCAGCTTCCATCATCTCTTCAAAAGTTATGTTCCAATATCTTTTTGTCATTTATCCCCACACGTTTTTTTTTTTAAAAAAAGTGAAAAAAACGAGACCAGGTATCCTGAAATAGCAATAAATAATTGTTCCGATGGAACCTTTTCTTTTATAGACGATTGGCCATTAATATATAATCAGGTCATTCATTTTTTTCTATTTATTATACTTTATTACCAAATCAAATGACTGCATTTAAAGGGATGAATTGAATGCTTCCTAAAAGCGCATTCAATCCTATATTTCTAATGTATCACAGAAAATTATTTGATTCTTTTCATTTCAAATAATTTTCTGTGATGGAACAAAAGATTTCGAATTTCTACTTCGAATAATTTTTTTTTTTTCAAGGTAATTTTGTTATATTGCCTTGACCGTGAACGGTGCATTATTCTTTTGAATCCGGTACCAACAGGTATCATTCCCCCTAAAACAACATTCTCTTTAAGACCTTTCAACCAATCAATACGACCCCGAAGAGCGGCTTTTGCTAAAACTCTAGCAGTTTCTTGAAAACTCGCTTCGGATATGAAACTTTGAGTATTGAGAGATGTTTTTGTTATTCCCAATAATAAAGCTCGGTAACAAATTGCTTCTTCCAAGGCACGCCCAGTTCGTTCGGCTCGCAATAATCCAATTAATTCACCAGGTAAAAATACATTAGACATTCCATCTTCTGAAACCAAGACTTTGGATGTTATTTGACGCACAATAATTTCGATATGTCTATTATGGATGTGTACTCCCTGGGATCGATAAACCTTTTGGATTTTATTAACCAAAGAAATACGACTTTGCGCTATAGTTAGCTCAGCACCAATCAAGAATCCCCAAGGAATGCCGAGAATTCTTGTTATACACTCATTCCAAGCATCAATTCTTTTTTTGAGATTCATCGACATTGAATCAATCGAACGTATTTCTAATATCTGTTCCACTTTTGGAAGACCTTGTGTTATATCACTGGATCTCGATTTTTCATATATGAATGTAACTAAAATATCTCCTTGATAAAGGATTTCTCCATAATGGCCATGAATGGTTGCTCCTGGAGTCGCCAAATATGGGTTAGCCGATCTTATTATTACAGAATCCATTTGAACAGTTATAACTTGACCCGATTTTAGTTTTAGATGTGGTCCATTTTTCATTTTAGCTATACATATATTTTCACAAATAAATTGTCCAAGACTAATTATTGTAAACGTTTTTTCACAATAATAATGATGGAGAAAATACCAATTCAAATGGAATGGAGTCAAAACGATATTACTGTCTAGATCGGGTTTAAAAATTTTATCATTTTCGTCCATTAAATAATATTTAATTACTTGAAAAATTTCCGTTATTTTGTCAAGTTGGAAATTTTTCATTATTGATATTTGATTATGAGTTATTAAACGGTAAAGTGAATAAAAATTTCCAACTTGACGGGCTATTCCTAAAGGGCCTAATGAATTATTATTATTAATTGGAATTTTAGGATTTTTTTTTATCCCATTGTGATATTTAACATTGTTGAATGGTGTTATTTGAAAACAATTAGATGATGACAAAATTATCCAAGATCGGCATTCCTTATTTCTATTCAACAACATACGAATAGTTCCGTGATTTTGGCTAAGTGATTTTTGAATTTTTGCCTTGGAATGAATAGAAAAAAATGGATTGATATTGATCCGATCCGATTCATTATTCGCGATCAATCCTAAACCAGATGGGTCATTTCTTTTTCTGATATATGAAGTATTCGATTTTCCTAAGTCAATTCTTAGAAAATACTCAATTAAACCGTTTGTACTTACTTCAACAAAGGAAGAGGGGGCCTCCTCAATAGAAGGACTTTTTTTGCCTTGATCCCAATTCAAGACTAAACAAGTCCGAACTAATTGAATCCTTGTGTCGGAAATTCCCCGAATGGATTTTCCATTTCCATAAAGAATATAATTGACAACTTTGAGTTCCAGATTATCCCTTTCCTGG